TTCAGAGCAATGCCTATTGTACCCTCTTCAAATTCTACTAATTCCCCTGCCATTACTTCATCAAGACCATGAATACGAGCAATGCCATCGCCTACTTGAAGTACGGTGCCGGTATTCACAATCGTGACTTCTCGATTATATTGTTCAATACGTTCACGGATAATATTACTAATTTCGTCGGCTCGAATGGTTACCATTAGTGTCTCTTAATTCTTTTTCGGAAACAAAGGGAGAAAAAAAAAAAAAAAAAATAATGCCTACAGTAAAAGGGCTAATCAGTTATTTCTTTCATGGCCCCGAACATGCCAATATTAGCACTGATGGTGCGTAAATGTAACTCGCTGTTCGAACAACTATTCAGAGTTCCTAGAGCTCCTTGTAAGGCTTGTTGGAAAACTCGCTGTCGGACCTGATTAATTGCTCTTTGTTGTTCAAAATGAATGGTTTCATTTTTGTAATTTTCTAATCGTTCCAAATTCTCATAAGTGGCATTAATCAAATTCTGTTTTTCTCGTTCTATCTCAGAGTATCCATTCACTCGAAACTCATCTGCTTCCATTTCCACTTTCCGTAAGCGAGCCCGGGCTTTTTCGAGCTGCTCAATAGCTCCTCCGCGTAGTTCTTCTGAATTTCGAATAGTACTCAGAATCCTCTGTTTTCGATTATCTAATAAATCACTTAATGAAAGTAGATTATTTTCCCATTCATTTCACAACTTTACTTCCATGATCTCTTCCCGAACCAAACATGAATCTTTCGATTCATTTGGCTCTCACGCTCAGTTACTTATGTTATGAGCATTCCCATATCTTTTAATGTAATGAGCCTACCCTCTCTTCTCTGTTCGTATTCCAAGATATGGAAACTGATACAAGACCAGAATATTCAGAGGACTCTTCCGACCAGACAAAAAAAATCTGTAATTGTCAGCAAAGTTGTTTTTTTTTTCTTCAAATCCAAAAAATTCTTCTTATTTTATACATAGGTCGTCGATTCAGCATTGGATAAAAAAAGGGCGAGACACCCATTTTTCCAGTAAATGGTTCAAATCATTTTATCGATATGAGTGTTCTATATCGGATAAATTGCCAACTATTCATTTTGAAACCATCTCCGTACTAACGTAGTGGTAGAAAGAGTACCATGTTGTGCCTGGACTTCAGGCGGTTTAGCTTTAACCATGTTAATGGTCCCACATTATTGGTTGATAGAGAATCAAAGTTGATTTACCAATGAGTCACGAAATGCTATGGTTCTTACATATGATTTCTGAATTTATTCAGAAGTAATTCGTCGAGATCGTGCACCTTTCTTCCCTATTTATAAATAAAAAAAAAGAAAGTGCAGCCGGTTGGATCCAGCCTATTCTTGAAATACACAACTCGCACACACTCCCTTTCCAAAAAAGATCAATACACCAAGCACTACACTTAGATTTATTAGATTTGTTGCTAAAATATCGGTATTCAACCCGAAACTCCCGGCGGATGGCCAGTAACCCAAGGAAACGAAAGAATCGGTTACATTTTTCATATGCTCTCCTCTTATAGATAGGACTAACAAAATCGAACAGAGTTCTTTTTGTATCACTTCGTCCCGTTTTTTTATTATTGATTTCTTTTTTTTATTAATTGACTTATTTGAAATATGAATATATTCATTTCATTTGAAATCATTTTCAAATTTCAAAAATGGATTCTTTATTATTATTTTATTTCAATTGAAGTTCCCAATAAGATACTTATTAGGTCCCCGGTTTCATGTCAATTGCGAAATACCTGGAACGCTTCCTAAAAGTCAAAAGGGGTTTCCATTAAATTAAGGACGGGAAGTGAGAAAGCGGGTGGATCTACTAATTCCTCATCCTCAAATCAGACCTTCCCCGGAGTATTGTCTCAACGAAGAAGTGGAGTGAAGTTTTGATATAATTCGAAGAAGCAAGCGGTAAGTCGACAGCAATAAAATAAGAAAAGAAGTACGTATTTTCACGTTTATAGAATAGGATTAAACAAAAGGATTTGCAAATAAAAGCGCTAATGCCACGACCAGTCCGTAAATTGTTAAAGCTTCCATAAAAGCCAGACTAAGCAATAAAGTACCTCGTATTTTACCCTCTGCTTCTGGTTGTCTCGCGATACCTTCTACGGCTTGGCCCGCAGCAGTACCTTGACCAACTCCAGGTCCAATAGAAGCAAGCCCTACGGCCAATCCAGCAGCAATAACGGAAGCGGCAGAAATCAGTGGATTCATGGTAAGTTCCTCGCACCAAAATAAAGAAATGGTTAATGATACAATCAACCAATGAATTATTACTTATTATTCCATCACTAAGATCCACCCGGTCAAAGTAACTAAGAACTCCGAATTGAAGTGATGATATACTGAATCATCAGAACTACTTCGATATCTCGTTTTTAGTTCCTATCCATGGAGTCTTTGGAAATCCATACGGTTCTAGTTCTTCCATTTCTTTGTTCCGAACCATTCTTTCAATTCTTCG